CAATGGTTCTAATTTCTCGTCTGAAAAATACACATTTGATTTCTCAATAGAAAAACGAGAGAATGTTTTTAGCATTGTGTATTTTCAGATACTATACAATCAATCAAGTATAAGGGATGGATCAAATCCAATCAAAAGGGGTCTTTCTTTTATTTTAGGAAATAATAAAAGGATTAAGGAAAACAGAAGTCAAAATGCAAGTACAATAAAAATTCAGTAATCCGGGAAAAATTGCATCTATTCTATTTTGTATCATTTTGGCGGCATGGCCGAGTGGTAAGGCGGGGGACTGCAAATCCTTTTTCCCCAGTTCAAATCCGGGTGTCGCCTGAATCACCAAAAAAATCGAAATCATAATCGATTTATTGGATTGGTTTCTCAATAGTGTTTGGTAGAACCCCTTTTTGACTCTGCAACATTAATTCCACTATTATTAGTGAGGAATAATGAAAAAATTCCTTCGTATTTATAGAGATAGGGGACATAATGCACATGGATATAGTAAGTCTCGCTTGGGCTGCTTTAATGGTAGTCTTTACATTTTCCCTTTCACTCGTAGTGTGGGGAAGAAGTGGACTTTAGAAGTACTACTAATTGAGTTCAGGAATCAAACCGTATCGATTGTTTTATAGATCATTCTTTTGAACTATTTAAAATCAAATCTTTGAATTTGGAATCCCATTCGATTCCAATGGAGTAATCTATGATAGGAATCATACTTTTTCAATCAAAGAGATATTTCATCGATTCCCATCTTTGTACTTCGAAAAGAAAGGGATTCAGATGATTGGAAATTTATTCCAACCTAAAATTCTTCCGAAATTTTCTATTTCAATCAATGGGAATGGGCTCTTACTATCTTTATAGACGGATACTAAGGAAGACCGGGCCCTTTTTCTTTTTTTATTTCCCTCTTTACTCTTCAAAAAAGAAGTCGTTTTGTTAAGCGTATACGCACTTTCTATGAGAAATGATATAGAGATAGTGGTTGTTTAAGGAGAAACTGGGCAATAATAAGATCTTGCCTCGGGCGAGTTACATATCGGGCATTTACCCTTTGGTTTCTATTTTTAGAAAGGCGGTTTATGCTTTATCGACTTATTTCATATCATGGTTCTGACGTTAAAAATAGGCGAGTTTTCCCCTTCCTTATTAGTAAAAGGAAAGGAATTAGAATCCTAAGATAAGAATTATTTCAGATTGATCGGAACAAATAACAAATAGATGTAGGAAATTGGGTCTTATGTCAATTCCATACAATATATGGAATATATAGATATGGAATTAATATACACATATATGAAGAGAATATTGTAGATTGATATATAGAAAATATAGAAACTTAAGCCTTTATCTTTATTCTAGATTACAACTTTATAAACTAAGAGATAGATAGTATAAAAATGAATTTTTATACTATCTATCTCTTAGAAAATTGCCAATTATAATTATAGTGCGCTCATTTCATTTAAGTTAAGACGTGAAATTGGAATGCCTTTCATTTGACTTTGTCCATTTTTGATAAGAACTTGGAAGGAAAGTTTTATTCAAATGAATTTTCAAATTCAATTGAATTAATCATTTTGACTGACTGTTTTTACGTAAATGATAAGTAGAAAAGCGGTAGGAACTAGAATGAATAGTGCAGTAGCAATAAATGCAAGAATATTGACTTCCATAATCTCATCGGTTTTTTACTTCGCAATAACTCGGGATTTAATCCCCTAGAGATGATAAATCTTTTGTCTATCGTCTGTAAATTCAATGAATGAATTACCTCTTGATGATCTTGAACCGGATCACTATCATGAATAACAATATCTGATCTATCAAATCAACCTGTTGTCAAGACTTGAATAGTATAACATAGGAAGTTCTTTTAGCCATACCGAATTCAAATTTTGATTCTTGACTCAATTACTCAAAAATTTTATTTATCATCCGTTTCCTTGTTTTTTCTATAACCCACCTTGCGTCTTCCTTGGACAATCTTCTGATGAAGGATCATCAGATTGCCTTTCCACTTCAATTAATTACATAGTTCCAAACCTAACAAACAATAAAAGCAAAATGGAAAAATAGGAAAGAAAAAAGAAATCAAGACTTCTTTTTGCTTTGGGAATGAAAGTATATCCCTCGACACTCTTTACTGGTTCATAGAAAGGGAAAAATGCATTTTTGGATTTATTGGATCCGTCGGGACTGGCGGGGCTCGAACCCGCAGCTTCCGCCTTGACAGGGCGGTGCTCTAACCGATTGAACTACAATCCCAGGGAAATAAGGGATCTAGCAGAAATTTTGATTCTTTTTTATCTTCGTATGGGGTTTTTCTAAAGGACAAGGGATTTTATACCATCTCATGGTAGATTGATGCGGTTTATTGGGCCGAGCTGGATTTGAACCAGCGTAGACATATTGCCAACGAATTTACAGTCCGTCCCCATTAACCGCTCGGGCATCGACCCAGGAAGAATCCATTTTTATTTTTTTATATTTTATA